GATAGGCCGGCAAACCGGAGACGTACGACCACGGTCCCGACCTTACCAGCACCGGGGGTGTACTAATCAATGAACCCCCGAAACCTACTTTCTTTTCTGACAAAATCAACCAAGCCTAACCGGTCACGACATGTTGTTGATATTGATTGAGTTGGAGGGACTTTCGATTACTGAATCCATCCATAAACCTAGACCCCGATAACCTTCGTAACCAAAGTGTCACGACAACATCCAAAGGTCACCCTTGGATTCTTAGGGGGGCAAGGAAGAGGCTGTTATGTTAGTTGTAGCGCGCCTTCCCTCTTTATAACACTTCGGAAAGATTTTGCATTGCATTTCTTATGATGACCTGGTCGAGAGAGTACGATACATCGGTGTAAAAGATTGATCCCTTTGGATCTTGGTCCATGATGGCCTTTTTCTTAATAGAACTGGAAGAGGAGGAAAAGAAATAGCTTATGATAACCATCTATTTGAGTCGATCATTTCGTAGATCTCATTCAAGTTTTTTTTATGCAGTGGAAAGGCCTTAAAATCTGAAGTTTTACGCTTAAAGGAAGAAATGTTCACAGAAGGTTGAGAAGTAGTACGGGGGGAATGTGAGATCGAAAGTAACCTAGCGCAATATTTCGGCGTAAATGAAATAATGAATAAGGACAGAAAAACCAACTCATGTTTAGGGAGTTCATCAGAACTTTAACTGCTATCATTGCTGCTTTTCTTGCTTTGGCGGGAGCTGCATGGTCCTTGAATTTTTTTTTCATTGCTTCTTTCTGCCTATTTAATTCTATCTATTGGTTGTTTATTTATAGTAATACTCTGTATCTCTTTATTATTTCCGATGAACAGTCACTCACTTTTGACAGTTATACGATTCCAGAAGATGATCTAGAATTGGGTCAATTACGTTTATTAGAAGTGGACAATCGAGTGGTTGTACCAGCCAAAAGTCATCTACGTATTATTGTAACATCTGCTGATGTACTTCATAGTTGGGCTGTACCTTCCTCAGGTGTAAAATGTGATGCTGTACCTGGTCATAATATGTTACAAAAAAAAGGTTGGTTAAAACCAAGGTGGGAAACCCCTGATTTCCTATTTATCTTTCTGTTGGGAATCTTCCTTCCCCTGCCGTCATTGGCATTTTGTTCTGGGAATCCAGAGACTCCCCCCATCGATACCTCCGGGTTCTTTGCGGAACCCCCTGCCCCCTATGCTTGGCAACAAAATGGGCAAGTGGGTCCGGTTATAGCGGAACCGCAGCAGATTCCGGCGGCTATCGACCCGGAACCCTTATGGGCAGACGAGGTCCGCCGAAGAGCTCTCCGGACCCGCTTGGATCTGCGGAATCAACTAAATATCCGGCCGCTTAGTCCGCAGGTTATGACGCAAATTATAGACTATCAAATCTTGGTCGAGAGGGAAATAGAGAAGTACCTATTAGCCCAAGGGTACCACCGGGCTAATTTGGTGCGGAATTGGCTCGAGATACGGCAACAAATCTTTTCTGGGGAGCGGTTCACAGTCCGCAACTATCAGAGGCTCTGGGGAACCATTCAAGATTTTGGAATTGAGAATTCCGCCCCCCTCCAGAGGGTTCGCCGAGGGAATCATTTACTATAAATCAAAAGTAGTGTCGTGGATCAAAAAAGAATCTAGTCTAATGACTCGCAGATGTAGGATAGGGGATAAAGAACCCGAACCGAACTGCGTGACCAAAGCGACTCCTACGGAAAAGTAAATCGAAAGATTTGCAGCCAGTTCAAGCCTGGCAAGTCGCGCCTTTCAGTCGAGCTACTCTCTCTCGTATTCCGCCCCTCTACGCTTCGAAGGAGTTCCGGGAGCAAGAATCTCTTTCAAGTTCAACTAGTCGTGCTCAACGCGCGAATGACAAGCCATCGATCGCTGCTATAGTCACTTCACGGCGCCAGTTTTCGATTGAGACTTCGGGAGCTTTCCTATTCCAAGTGTTATTGTTGAATAGGAGAATCAAGCGACAGCGACCACTGAAGAGCGGGCTAGCGCTCCACTGAACAGCAAGCTAAAAGAGACTCTTGACCACTGAAGAGCTGGCGTTGACAGAAAGTATTCCTAGAAAGTATTACATAGCAGCGTGGCTAGCTCAGGTTCCCGTAGGTCGACTTTGGCGATCTAAATCGATGATGCTTCCTGGCGCTATACGCGTTAGGCTCAGAAGCATGCCTGTAAGTGGCGTTAGGAGATGGACGAGTTAAAGCAAGAAATCTTACTCAAGAAAGTGTTTATGGTCGTTGAGCTCGAGAGGACTTTAACCGCGGTAAACTACTTCAATCGAAGTTGATGGGAAGAATAGCTTCTGGAAAGACTTAAAGGAAGAGTGACGCCTACTTACCATTCAGAATAGACGTTTATTTGCGTTCAGTCGCAAGAAAGCATCTCGAAGCATTCTTCGTTCATAAGAGTTCCTAACTCTCGCTAGAAGATTGGTTAAATAGGTAATGTTGGTGAACTATCCCGCACAAGCTGCTGCAGAGGTCGTAAGGAAGTAGGCTCGACCGAAGAAGAGCTAGTGGCGCTAGGGGATGATTGAAGTCAATCCGAGTTGCTAAAAGCCCGTGTTTTTCGTTGTAATATGAAATCCTTTCCATAAGGAGGATTCCTAACTTCAAAGTTGCTAAAACACCGTATTTTTTATAGCTATTCAATAGATGTTTAATATTCTTCCATAGTCAATCTTATAGTTTAAAGTGTATCTTTGTATGGTATGAATTCATCCATGTAAAATGCCCACAGAAGGGCGAAAGCACGACAAGCCTACCCATCATCAAAGCAAGCCCAAGTCAAGATCTATTCAAAAAAAGCCCGTCAAAGTTGTGGAGTTGGCTCCTCACATGAAAGAATGCAAAGGATATGAGTCCATCCAAATAGCCATGAGAATGACAACCATCAAAGAGGCCTAAGCCCATATTCCCTTGGCACATCCAAATGATGTTCAGTGGTCTCTAGCCAAGTAGCAGTGACCCGCAACTAGTTAATCATGCTATCCTTACCTCATCTCTGGTTCAGGACCAACCATGCACTCACACGACTCTATTCTTAAGCTTGCAGTAGTGCCGTTGCTCTAGTAGTCCAACCATGCAGTAGCATACCAATGCAGATATCGCTCCATCCATCTTTCTTTCAAAAATCTTTAAAACACGCAATCTGCATCGTCACCATAGAAAGTACGAATCCGATCAATTTCAACTTCATTGAAGTGGACGTACACGCTCCATGATAAACGCCCTTACCATTCCATACTGCTCTGCAGTCAACACTCCCAAATCTGGAAATGCTAACCAAAACTTCAATGGTAAAGCCAGTCAGCGAAAACATTAAGAGATAATGGCGCTTCCAACGTTTAGATGCCGGAAGACCTTGACGTGAGTAGACCTTATAAGAGAAGATCCACCGCGTAACCTGTACGAACACAGCAAATTGACTCGCAGTTCCGAAAACAGGAAAGTGGAAACTCCAGAAGAGAAGAGAGAGTACGGAGAACCCGAAGGGACACAGGACTAAAGTAAAGTGTAACCTTATAGAATAGGCCATAAATCTTTTAGCAAATTCTAGAGCACTCACGTTAGGGACTTTTATGGACTGATCAGCACCCCTTTGGTCGACTTCTTTCTTCTGCTTCTTCTGTTGATTTCCCAGTTTTGGTTGATTCTCTGGTATCTGGTCTTGCAGCTCTTCTTTTTCCGTTCTTTCCTTTTCGTTTCATCCGTCCTTTATCTCTCATTCGATATAAGTTCTCCTTTCATCCTCGGAGTATACTCTCAATTGAAACTTTTTACGCCTCAAAAAAGGGCTAAGCTTCAGTGAAAGAGATTAGGCCTCGGGCGGCCAGTGGTCCATCTTTATTAAGATTAAGATCGGCTTCAATCCATTCTTTCATTACTTCCTACTTTCTTTGTCTTTATTAGATAGAATGCCATCAAATCATAGTAAGTCGGCTATCTCACTGTGAAAGGCAACTCCTAGCTCTAAGAACCAATCTTACTCTTGAAGAGCAGAAAGCTAGAATTCAAGTGAAGGGGAGGGAGCAGCTTCAATAGCTTTGGCTGTGAAAACTCTTGGTCTTGGAGCATCAGTGTCATCAGTTCACCCAAGATCGGCAGGACAAATAACTACTAGGTTTGTGCAAGAAAATCTTCTTGCGTGACGGGAAAGAGTTGAAAAAGAAAGAGATTCATTAGCTATGGAATCTGACAGGTATCGGTATGAAACAGAGAGGCTATTCACAAAGCATTCTGTGATGCGCTCCGGGAAAAAGTCTCGGGCTTAGAGGTATGGATGGTCCTAAGGCTTGCCTACTGCTTTGTTATCAGAGCTGGATCGATTGAATCTTTTTCCAGTGCCCATGTTCCTACTACTACTTCTGCTGCTATTCTTACTTCCATGGATGGCTATGGTGGTTCTCCAGCGGCTGCTCCTACTCCTTTGCCTGGTGCTCTAATCTGAGCTGAGAAATAGGAACTGCACTTCGACTTTATTTATTTAATCTATTCCCCCCTCTCTAACCCAAGCCCTAGAAGTGAATGAGGAATGATTGAACTTCTGCTTCCGCAATGAGACGCTAAAGTCCTTTTTTCAAGGAAATCACAATGCTTCTCTTATTCAGTAGTTCAATCTTACTTTCTTACCCCGGATCCCGCTCTTAATGAGCCGAAGAGAAGTGCATGAAATGGTGGAGCTACCATTAGTTGCGTAGACTTAAGACTCACTTTGCTTTCACGATTTGACCTTGACATTCCACCAATGAATTCATCTTCTGCTTTGCACTGACCCCATTCCTAAAGTTCGTGGTCTTCGATCATAAACTATCTCTCCCTCTCTTCGAGTAAGGATTTGCTGCTTTCTTACTTATTCCTAAACCTCTTCCTGCTCTTTGTCGCTTAGCTTTCGCTGTCCAATCGGTCCTTGCTTTTTACCTAATTCCTATTACTTCAAAGCTGGCTAGCTTCGACGTTCCATCGAGTTAGCTAGTTAATATTCGATCTCCCCGGAACACTCAAATCATTCTGCTTTCCTTCACCTCGTCTTCTTTTCTTAGGCCGATTTTCCAAGATTCCTTTCGGAAAGTTCCTGCTTGAAACTCTAAAAGTTCAGGCGATTTGCAAACAAAAAACCTAAAGTAAATAGTAAGCTGAGACGGCACGGGTTTAGGTCTTTCCTTACCAGAAAAGAAGGGAGTTAAATGAAAGAAATTCAAGATCGGGAACATCTGCTAGAGCTCGCAATTGGCATTTCTCACTAGGTAGAATATTACCGGGAGTTGAAGACCGACTGACTAATAGGCTTCAGACCAGCAGAGTTGGTTTAAGCGGATGTCCTAAGGCTCTCTTCGGAATGGATGGTGGTTAACTGTCTTGACTTGAGTTCTGATCTAAGAGTCCGATCGCTTCTTAGCCAACCGAGTGAATGAGAAAGAATGTAATTTCTAGCTATGATTCACACCGAGAAAGAAAAAATTGGCACTTTGAAATCTATACCCTCCATCGACCAAGACTCCTTCAATATGCACTTTTATGTAAAGTGGCTTTAGGTGCATGGTCATTGCCTCAGTAGGTCGATACTCGTGCTGAGCTTACTGGTCGTAGTATGTGTCCTTTTTCTTTTTGAAGATGGTGATCATAGGACTGCCTTTTATCAATGTAACAGGCTCAGTCTGCTTCTCCCGCTGTTTGTTCGAGAACTTGTCGCTCTTCTTCGAGTTTTTTAGGTTCCTTGGACTCTATCCTTCTATCCTATAGTTATAGTAGATTAATACAAGATCTGCCCTGGTTGTTATGCCTGTACTTTGATGAGCATATTTTCGCCCAATACGATTCAGTCGATACAGAGTCTCTCCAAGCGTCGAGCAGGGCCTCATTCACTTGATTCATTTGACGAATGCCTAATCCTCCCTTTAGGCGTACAGACATCCTCCCAAGCCAGCAATCTGAAAGCTGAGTCAAATATGAGAATTGAAATGCCTTGTTCTTTCTCTAATAATCTGCAGCCCCATGTACCTGTCAAGGTTGAACAACACCAATTGTAAGCCTCTCTGTTATTATCAACGAAATGCAGACACAGAACCAAGCTTCCAATCTCTAAAATACATACACATACCTCCCAAGCATCATCCACTGTGATAATGCCACAAGGTACTTACTGTACGGCGGCAGAAATCGGCCATCTGAAGGTAATTCGATTGATCAAGGGGCAAAGCAGGCCCTATATATCTGAAATCTTGAACCCCAAGCCAATTTGTGAACTTAAAATCATTCATTGACCGAATGAGTTGAACATAGTGAAACGAATACGTAATGAGTTGAATTGGGAAGAATAAATTGTTTGCAAGAAGGAGGGGGTTCAAGGCAATTCAATTCTTTCACTAGTCTCAGAAGCTCTTTGAGAAGCTGTTGAGAGTAAAGAGGAATGCCCTTTTCCCTTTAGCATAGATAATCCATCTTTCTTATTCTTATATATAGCTTACTCGAAGGTTAGCCCCCTCTGCTAGCCTTGAGGGAAGCGAAAGAAGTCAGGCAAGTGAAAGTGAAGTTGACTATAGCTTTTTGGCAAGCGATCTCAACAAAGAAGCATAGCTCAGTGACGACTATCAATTTACTAAGAGAAGAAAGATCGGATTGTAGGCTAGATTCAAGGTATGCCAGTTTCTTGATTCTACTCAACTTTCCAGATTGGCTTAGTGTTACATCTATCAACTGACTGAGCTTCCTTAGCTGACTGGGCTTTCAGCGCTGAGTTTCAAGACAAAGCGAGTTACAAGACTCTGGGACTAAGAAGTTTCTCTTCATCACGGGGCGCATTCGTCTATCGATCTTAGTCTTAGAGAAATGGATGGTAGTAAGGAGGGATCCTTTCTTTCTATCTTGACGAACTTTCTATCTTGACGAAGGCTGGAAATGACAAGGAATTGATAAATGCCACTAATCATCCAACTTTGAGATGAAGGACATGGGTGAAGCTAGTCTATTCTTTTTTCTTTTCAATTCAGATAACCTTTATGCTTATAAATGAATCCGTAAGAAGCTATATTCATCTTGACTTCGTGACCAATCTATCGGACATAGAAGACTTAGTGTGTTTTACAGCTTGAGTCCCATTACATCTGCATCATATCCTGTAGGCGAGGAAGGAAACTGACAGCTTGATGAAGAACGTTAGTTAGATTCGATTTAGTCTTGAGACAAGCCCGACTGGATAAAGAGAGGAAAAAAAGACAAATCTTTCTATCTTAGTGCAACTGAGCCCTGACTTGAGATGAGATTGAGAAGGCGAAAAAAGAGCTATAATTGCCTTACGCTGCTCTGAGATCGTAAAGCCGTAAATCAGTCATTCTATTGTCATCCCGTCTCCTTCAGCAGATCTTGGAGGCCTGGAAGTCGTTGAGTTTTTCAGACAAGCCACCCAGGTCTACTGGCTCACATTTAAGGCCCTTTCAGGTAGTTAGATTTGTAAGTTAGCGGGGATTTACCTATCTGATCATCCTATTCCTCAAGAGTGGACTGAAGTCTATCGGGGGAGGATGTTACAGGTGTTCCTGAGAGAACAAGTCTTTCTATTGAGTTGCATTCCCTTATCCACTAAGAGATCAATAGGCTATGACAGCTTCTTCACAGCCATTTAGTATTCCCGGTGAAGCAGTTACTCTTCCATTAACTGCCCTTCCATTCCGAAACCCTTAAGGGATCAAGACAGCTTAGGGAGGCACAGCCCCCTTGGTTGGGGTCGGTTCTTTCCCTCAAAAAGAATGAAGTCGGATTCGCTAACCTTTCGGCCGGAGTCATTCACACCAACTGATGCCTGACTTCTTCAGTCTCATGCTTCTATAAGGCTTTTAGAGACTCCACCTATTGTGATCCAACAGCCTATACGTTCAAGCTTTCAAGCCCGAGCTAGTCTTCTTATCACCTAGCTACTTCACAGTCTCCTTTCGCGTACTCCTCTTCCTATCTTCTCTCTTCACGAGACCTGTACATAAAAAACAAAGGTCTAGGTAGCTCATTTCCTTCTAAGAAGTCAGATCTCCTTCTTCCTATATTATAAAAAGAATGAATAAGAGCCTTTCTTAACTCTTGAATTGTGTAAGGCATTTAGGAGCGCTCTTTGAATCCAACTAGAAATATCATAAGAGAAGAAAGCAACTTCACCGAAAGGGCAGGTCTTTCTTTTTATTACTGATCTTATCAAGTAGTGCTTCGATAAGCCACCGCCCAATAGAGCTTAGTCATGTGTAGATCGAAAAGGTCTCGCGAAGCTGGTCACCGGTAGGTCTAAGAACGGATTGAAAGCTTGATAAGCTGCAAACTATAGACTAATGATAAAATAGATAGATTATACTAATGATAAAATAGATAGATTATACTAATGATAAAATCGATGAAAGTGCAAATGATACGGGTTGGATCTTCAGTGAGAATGAATTGATTTCGCAGTGCTAGGGCGTTCATTCCGTTTCTCTTATTCATCGCTCTTCTGATGCTTTTCTATCTTCTCTGTCTTTCGATAGGGGGAATCTCGTTTTTTATTGATGTACTTTCAAAAGTAGCGGGCTTCATAGGGGTGAAGGCCCTCTCTTTGCTTTTTAGCAAGATGGGCTGCTCCTCCGCTCTGGCCTTCGTGATTGGCTGTGCTTTTCGAGCACTCGTCACTACGGAAGCAAGCCCCTCTCTGGCGCATTGGATGCTTCCCGGACCTTCTCACCAGCCTCACGTGGCAGAAGAGGATTACCTGCGGGACCATCCTGTAGCGCACCGAAGCGCCCCTCCTGTAGGTCTTGAGGTGATCAAACCGGTTATAGAAGACGGGCAGCGTTACGACGAACTTGAGGGTCGCCTCAATCGGCACCTCTTGGAGAATAGTGATCAAATCAGTACAACAGCTTATCATGATTTGGTGGACAAACAGCATATCATAGAAAAAAGCATAGAGGAAGAGCTGCTCCACGATGAGTATAGTAGAGATCGCATTTACACGAATCGGTATGAGATAAGGGAATGTCTCTTTTATAAAAAGGGAGGAGTTCCACTGAAGGAAAAAACTTTGGATCTTTATTTAAAAGAGATTCAAAGGAACCCTTCTCACAGTATCCCGTATCGAAAGATACAAAAGAAAATAAAATCTTTTAAGATTGATTTTTTTTTCTAAATAGCTCATTTGGAAGAGAACTTTCCTTAGAGACAATTTCCTTAGTCCCCACTCTTCCACATAGTGCGATTAGTGTGTGAGACCGCGATCCACAAACTGACGCATGGGACGTAGCCTTCCTAGCCGCGTGCAGCCTACCTTCTTCTTCAGACCGTAACGTAAGTAACTCAGTGCTCCATACGTGGGAAATGAAAGCAGAATTCGTTCGGATCCTCCCACATGTTCAATCTTTTTTTAGCGGTTTCCCCAGAGATCTTTCTCATTAATGCAACCTTCATTTTGCTCATTCATGGAGTTGTCTTTAGTACGTCTAAGAAATTTGATTATCCACCGTTAGTCAGTAATGTGGGTTGGCTTGGATTACTTAGTGTTGCGCGCCTAGGAGGGCAGCGCGCTTTGGGATGCGGAGGAGCTATTATCGCCCAGTTCCCTAACCTAATGCGGCACCGGGTTCGGACCGCAGGGAACCGTAGCATGGGGGGGCTTAGAATCCTTTTGCCGCCGCAAGGCTGGCTAATCGTACGCAGCAGGCTCGAAGACCCCTGGTTCTGGAAGGCACATGAGTCCGAACGCTATGTTGAATGTGCGACCGACACTAGGTAGGTACCTGTGCAGGTGAGGCGTCGGTCGGTCCTAGAAACGGCGGCAGCGGCGCGAGGAGTTAACGACCGAACGTGCTGCAACCTAGGGATCACCAGGCAGCTCTTTCGCTCTATAGGGATCGGGGGGGCATAGCACAATTCTTCTTGGAGGAGGGTTGGTTTGCCCGGGTGACGGATCCTGCCATAATGTACTCCTACCTATACTATAGCACCGACACCCGAAG